AGGTATTTCAGTCATACCGCCTTTAAAGATTATGGATTACAAATTAATAATAAGTTAATAACAGATTATAAATTTGAACTGGGATTACTTGCGCTAGAGTATTAAAGAAGTTCCCTCTCACTAATAAACATGTGAATAGAGGTCCCCTTAGTCGTTAGGTTTTACAATGTGGTATCAATACTGAAAATCAAGTTAAAATTATGATACCATATAAGAAGAAGCATAAAAGGAAAGGGAAAGCAATAAAAAAGGTTGAGGTTTAAGTAGACTATGTCATTATATAATGAATTAATATGTCTTTATATCATGGATATATATGTTGTAGGTATAAGGCCATGTTGAAAGGGTCCAAACTTGAATGATTAGTATTGCTTGACTTAGTGCTGGGGACACCACGCCTTGACGGCGATGTTGGGGCATACATCCGAAAAAAAAAAAATACCAAATGTATTTAATTTCAGTTATGTTGGTCCTGGGCTAACTAGACCCACACCATCGAGATGTCTTATTTAAGGGGAACGAGTGGACGGTTATATTTGTAATGGCCCTGAAGAAAGAACCAGATGTCTGATAAAGTTTCAGTTTAGCTACCCCCAAGATTTATGGGCACAGAGCAAGAAGAGGGGTACTAGTGGGCGGGTTGATGGTTTCACGGAGGATGGTAGATTAATAGACCAAATATGGATGGGGATATCCATTTGGAATAACAGGGTTTTGACTTTATGCGCTATGGGTTTAATGCATGGAATAATTGAAGATCATTCATGTAATTTAAGTCAAGCATAGTTGTGTGTTTGAGAATTTAAATGTACAGGTGTCATTATTGTTATTAGTGCATTAATATAATGTACTTGCATATATGCTAGTGGAGAATAAATGAATGTACGGTATACATAAAATGTATTATGTACTAGATAAAATTATGTACTATTCAAGAAGTAGTTCAAGTAGAATGTTTGCTTTGGGCGCCGACGGTGGGGGATTTTGTCCTCCCTTCTTGATAACTTCTTAGTTGTCTTGAGAAGAGAATTTCTTCATTTTTGGTTTACAAGACCAAAGTAATGTTTATACTACCAAGACACAGATATCATTTTAATAAATTGTTCTCTAGGATCCCTGCAATGGGTAAAAAAAAGAGAACGATGGTGAAATAGCTAATTGAAGCGAGTTGTCCGATAATAATAAAGGGATGCTCTACTGGTTGCCCTCCGATTCATGTAAGAATGAGAAGGTTTGCGATTAAAACTCAGTATAGTACTTGGGAAATTGGTCGGAATATTAGGCTTCGTTGTTTTGACGTGTGGATTAGTGGTAAAAATATTAGGATTAAGATTGAGAGAATTAGGGCTAGGACGCCTCCTAGTTTATTAGGGATGGAGCGAAGAATAGCATATGCAAAGAGGAAATATCATTCGGGTTTAATGTGGGGTGGGGTGTTAAGTGGGTTGGCTGGGGTGTAATTGTCTGGGTCTCCGAGTATATCAGGAAAGAAGAGTACTAGGAGTATAAAGAAAAAGATTAATAGTACAACTCCTAGGAAATCTTTGACTGTATAGTATGGGTGGAAGGGGATTTTGTCTGCATTAGAATTAAGGCCTAATGGGTTATTAGATCCTGTTTCGTGTAAGAATAGAAGATGAACCAGGACTAAGGCTGCAATGATAAATGGTAAAATAAAGTGAAATGCGAAGAATCGTGTTAGTGTTGCCTTATCTACTGAAAATCCGCCTCAAATTCATTCTACGATTGTTGGTCCAATATATGGGATCGCTGAGAGAAGATTGGTAATGACTGTGGCTCCTCAGAAGGATATTTGTCCTCATGGGAGGACATAGCCTATGAATGCAGTAGCTATTACAGCGAATAAAAGAATGACTCCAATGTTTCATGTTTCAATAAAAGTATACGATCCGTAGTAGATTCCTCGTCCGATATGGATAAATAGGCAGATAAAGAATATTGAGGCCCCATTTGCATGTATATAGCGGATAAGTCAGCCATAGTTTACGTCTCGGCAAATATGAGAGACCGATGAGAATGCTGTTGTTGTGTCTGCTGTATAGTGTATGGCTAAAAATAACCCTGTGGCAATTTGGATAATTAAGCAGACACCAAGGAGAGACCCGAAATTCCATCAGGATGAGATGTTGGGTGGAGTGGGAAGGTCAATAAATGAGTGATTGACTATTTTTAATAGTGGGTGATTTTTTCGTAAATTTATCATTAGCGTTCCTATAGTTGAATAACAACGATGGTTTTTCATATCATTAGTCATAGTTTAATGCTATGTGGGAATTATGAACAATTACATATATGATTTAAGTTTACTATTTTTAGCAGGATGCGTCGGGTTGGCCTTGAAACCATCTCCTATTTACGGGGGACTGGTTTTAGTTATTAGTGGGATTTTAGGTTGCTTAACAGTGTTGGGTTATGGTGGATCTTTTTTAGGATTAATTGTTTTTTTAATTTATTTAGGGGGTATGGTAGTTGTTTTTGGGTATACAACTGCTATAGCTTCGGAGGAACACCCAGAAACCTGAAGTTCTAATTGGACGACTTTTATGTACTTAGGTTCCGGGCTGTTTTTTGAGATAGTATTTATTAGTTTATCGAAGGAATATTTAATGGAAGATTATGGGGTGGAGGTTTATGGGATGGATGGTTGGGTAAACTATGGTCGTGATAGTATGGGATTAATGGGTGAGGAAGGAGCTGGAGTAGCGGCTTTATATAGTTGTGCTGCTTGAGTTATGATTGTGGCTGGGTGATCCTTATTTGCTGGAGTACTTGTTATTATTGAAATTACTCGGAAGGTTAAAGTAAAGTAAGTATAGGAAAAATTATTAGTGAGACTATAAATGAGAGGAAATAGATTTTAATTAGGCCTTTTTGATTACTTGTAGCTTTTGAGGCATAAATATTACAAGTAGAGATAAATTTTGGGATCATTTTTTCTAGTCAAATTAGGTCTAAGAGGTTGGTTGCTGTATAGAAACTTATGTTTAGGGTTTTTGCGGGAGTAAGTCGGTGAAAGATTGTTGGGAAGAATCCTAGGAGGGTTGAGAAGGTTGAAGTTTTTAGTGATTTTTTGTTTGTAAAGTAAGTGGTGAAATTGTTAAGTTCAAATGCTATAATTAGGCCTAGGGTGGTGATAGTTAAAGCTAGGAGTTTAATATATCAGGGTATTGTGAGGATGGGGGTATTGAATGGTGGTATGCTAAAAAATACAATAAACCCTGCTAAAATACTTCCTAGTGCTAGACGTTTAATTGGATTCAAGAGGTTTGGGTTGTTCTCGTTAATAGTGATTAGTGGAGGAAATCGTGGTTTAGTTATTACAGTAAAGTAGATAATTCGTATGCTGTATATAGCTGTTATGGATGTGGCGATTAGTGTGATTAAGAGGGCTCAGGCGTTGGTGTAAGATGAACTAATAGATTCAATAATTGCATCTTTTGAGTAAAAGCCTGTAAGGAATGGTATTCCAATTAGTGCTAAGCTTCCTGTAGTCAAGCAGGATGAGGTGAAGGGGAGTAGGTGTATAGTATTTCCTATTTTTCGGATGTCTTGTTCGTCATTTAGGTTATGGATGATTGACCCTGAGCATAGAAACAATATGGCTTTAAAGAAAGCGTGATTACAGATATGAAGGAAAGCTAGGAAGGGTTGGTTGATCCCTAGGGTGACTATTATTAACCCTAGTTGACTGGATGTTGAAAAAGCTACAATTTTTTTGATATCATTTTGAGTTAGTGCGCAAATGGCCGTGAAGAGTGTTGTGAGTGAGCCTAGACATAGTATTAATGTTAATATTAAACTGTTGCTTGAGGTTAGTGGATAAAATCGAATTAGTAAGAAAATACCTGCTACCACTATCGTGCTAGAGTGTAGAAGAGCTGAGACTGGTGTTGGGCCTTCTATGGCTGATGGAAGTCATGGGTGAAGGCCAAATTGAGCTGATTTTCCAGTGGCGGCGATCAGAAGCCCTAGGAGAGGAAGAGTGTTAGGGTTCTCTATTGATAAGATATGTTGAAGTTCTCAGGAGTTTGTGTTTAGACATAACCATGCCATTGCTATGATTAACCCGACATCTCCAATACGGTTATAAAGTATCGCTTGTAGGGCTGCAGTATTAGCATCTGTTCGTCCATACCATCAGCCGATGAGTAGGAAGGATATAATTCCCACTCCTTCCCAGCCGATAAAAAGTTGGAATAGGTTGTTAGCTGAGGTTAGGATAATTATAGTGATTAAGAATAGTAGAAGATATTTGATGAAGCGATTTAATTGTGGATCTGAGTGTATGTACCACGAGGAAAACTCTATAATGGACCATGTTACGTATAGGGCTACAGATATGAATAAAATAGAGAATAAATCTATTTTGAAGCTAACTGTTAATTTTATTGAGCTAATACTTACTCAAGATCAGGAAACAATTATATACTCTATATTAAGAAAGGTGAATATTGCTAATGGAATCAGGCTGAGGAAGAAGGAGTATTTTATTGATTTGATAACGTAGAGGGGGAAGTTGATTGATTTTATTAAGTTAGTTATGGAAATCAGGATCGGGGTAATTAGAATAAGGAGAATAAGAAATATGGAGGTTATAGAGATGTTTATTGCTTTTATCAAATGTTTTGAGTTTTTGGATTCTAAGGCCAATGGATTTTAACTATCCTATAAAAGCAAGAAAGCCATATGTTTTATATATGGGTGCATGAATTAGCAGTTCTTGCTTTACTTTCTTGGTAAACAAGGATCTGTGGGACCCTGATTTTAGATTCACAGTCTAATGTTTTGTGTAAACTATGTTTACACGGCTTAAAGCTAAGAATTAGTTTAGGGTTGATTGATAGTAAAATTAGGGGTATAATGTGAAGTGTCATTAGAGTGAGTTCTCGCGTGTGGGAAGGTTGAAGATGTTTGATATAGTTAGTGATTTTTCCTCGTTGAGTTGTGGTTAATATATACATAGAATATAAAGCTGTAATAGTCATGTTAATGCCTGTAAGGATGATTGAGGGATTAGATCAGTGAAATAGGGCTACTATAATTATTAGTTCCCCTATCAGATTAATTGATGGTGGAAGAGCCAGGTTAGCTAGGCATGCTAAAAACCATCAGGTGGCTATCAGGGGAAAAATAATTTGTAGGCCTCGGGCTATTGTTATGGTTCGGCTATGGGTACGTTCATAGTTTGTATTAGCTAAGCAGAATAATAAGGATGAAGTAAGTCCGTGTGCGATTATTAGTGCTATAGCTCCCATGAAGCTTCATGTGGTTTGGATTATGATTGATGCAATTACTAGTGCTATATGACTAACTGAAGAATATGCGATTAATGATTTAAGGTCTGTTTGTCGTAAGCAAATTGAGCTAGTTATTACTATACCCCACAGTGAAAGTAAAATAAACGGGTAGGAAAGAGATTTTGTAATGGGGTCTAGTAGGATGGACACTCGTATTATTCCGTAGCCCCCAAGTTTTAGTAGGATTGCTGCAAGTACTATAGAGCCTGCGATGGGAGCTTCGACATGGGCTTTAGGCAGTCAGAGGTGAACCCCATATAAAGGTATTTTAATTAGGAATGCTGTTATGCATGCTAACCATAGGATACTATTAGACCATGTGTGGTTAATTGGGAGGCTATTAAGCAGTAGGATAGGAAGGCTTAGGGTTCCTAGTTGTGATTGTATTAGGATCAGTGCAATTAATAATGGAATGGATCCTGCTAGTGTGTAGAAAAGAAAATAGAGTCCAGCATTTAGTCGTTCTGTTTGATTTCCTCATCGTGTAATAATGATAAGTGTGGGGATTAATGTGGCTTCGAATAAAATATAAAATATAATAAGTTCTGTGGCTGAAAATGTCATGATTAGAAGAATTTGAAGAGAGATTAGTATGGAGAGATAAAGTTTTTTGTAGTTAGGCTTTTCTTTTTTTAAATGATATTGGCTAGCTAAAATTATGAGTGGTAGGAGTCATGTTGTTAGGATGATGAGAGGGGTAGAAATTATGTCGGAAAAAAATATGGGTGAAAATGTGGTGCTAGTTAAATTGTTTTGTCGTAGGAGGGTTAAGCTTACTAGGCTAATTAGGAAGCTGTGTGATGAGGTGTTAATTCATATAAACTTTTTATTTGATAGTCAGGTTAGGGGGATAAGTATAATTGATGGGAAGATAATTTTTAGCATTGTAGTAGATTAAGATTTTGTACATGGTCAGTGCCGTATGTGCTGGAAATTTTGACTAAGAGAGCAAGACCCACTGCTGCCTCACATGCGGCAAAGACTAAAATGACAATAGGGGTTGAAAATGAGATTATTGAACTGGAGTTGAGGATTAGTACTGAAATTATGATAAATAGAGATAATATTATACCTTCTATACATAGGAGGGTCGATATTAAGTGGGATCGAAATATAAGGGTCCCTAAAAGAGCTAAGAAGAAAGCTAAAATAAAATTAAGTAAAGTGGGGGCCACTTTGGTAATTATGATCCTTTCATAATCTAATGAGTCGAAATCATTAATTTTTATTAAACTAATTACCACATTTATTCTGCTCATTCTAGGCTTTTTTGTAGTCACTCATATGCTAGTCCTAGTGATAAAATAGTAAGTAAAGAAAAAGAGAGCAATAGTATTTGATGGATATCTAATGATTGTATGGCTCAGGGGAGCGGTAGAAGTAGGGCGATTTCAAGGTCAAAGAGGAGAAATGTAATTGCTACTAGGAAAAATTTTATTGAGAATGGAAGTCGGGCAGAGCCTATAGGGTCAAACCCGCATTCGTAGGCATGTACTTTTTCTGCATAAATGTTAATCTGGGGAATGAAAAATGCAATGGTAATTAAGAGAGTTGATAGGAAAATGTTAATGAAGAGAGATAGTAATATATTAATTATTCTCTTCTAGGGTTTACTAGATCTAACTGATTGGAAGTCAATTGTACTGTTTATACTAAGAGAATAAGAGCCTCATCAATAAATGGAAACATAAAGGAATAATCATACGACATCTACGAAGTGTCAATATCATGCTGCTGCTTCGAATCCAAAGTGATGTTTTGATGTAAAGTGAAATTTTAGTTGTCGGAGAAGACAGACAATGAGGAAAGTAGATCCAATGATTACGTGGAGTCCGTGGAAACCTGTTGCTATGAAAAATGTTGATCCGTAAATGCTGTCAGAGATGGAGAAAGAAGTCTCTAAATATTCTGACGCTTGTAGGGCAGTAAAATAGAGACCCAGGATGATTGTAATGAGCAGAGCTTGATTTATACTACTTCGTTTCCCCTCTATAAGGCTATGGTGGGCTCATGTAATTGAGACTCCAGATGCTAGGAGTACTGATGTATTTAGAAGAGGGACTTCTAGTGGATTTAGTGGGTGAATTCCTGTTGGAGGTCAGCACCCCCCTAGCTCATGTGTTGGAACAAGGCTAGAGTGGTAGAAAGCCCAGAAAAACCCCGAGAAGAAAAATACTTCTGATACAATGAATAGGATTATTCCATATCGTAGACCCTTTTGGACAACTGGAGTGTGGTGGCCTTGGAATGTTCCTTCACGGATCACATCTCGTCATCATTGGAGTATTGTGAGCATATTTGTGACAAGTCCTATTGATAATAAGATAGTTGAGTTATAGTGAAATCATATTGTTAGGCCTGATGTAAGTAATAGGGCAGACAGGGCACCTGTTAGGGGTCACGGGCTTGGGTTGACTATATGAAAAGCATGTGTTTGGTGGGTCATTAAGTATTATCATGTAAATACAGACTAACTAGTAAAGTAAACACGTAGGCTTGAATTAATGCTACAGCGAATTCAAGCACTGTAAGTAAAACTAGGATGATAAAAGTGACTAAGGCAGTGGGGGTACTAATACTTGTTAATGCTAAAGTAGCACCTCCAATTAAGTGTATAAGTAGATGGCCGGCAGTAATGTTAGCTGTCAGTCGGACAGCTAAGGCCATTGGTTGAATAAATAAACTAATAGTTTCAATGATAATAAGCATGGGAATTAAAGAGATGGGGGTTCCTTGAGGCAGGAAATGAGCTAATGAGTTTTTTAGTTTGTGTCGGAACCCAATCATTACTGCTCCGGCTCATAGGGGTACTGCTATGGCTAGGTTTGTTGATAGTTGTGTGGTTGGGGTGAACGTGTGTGGTAGGAGTCCTAGAAGATTTGTTGATCCAATAAATATGATTAGTGAGATAATTATTAAGGATCAAGTTCGTCCTTTTGGTGAGTGAATTAACATTATTTGTTTTGTGATTAATTTTACTAGTCATTCTTGAAAGGTGTGAAGACGATTGTTGATTAGACGATTTGATGTTGTAAGTAGGATTGATGGAAATATAATAATTAGAATAAATACAGGCAGACCTATTAGGGTAGGGGTAATGAAAGAGGCAAATAGATTTTCGTTCATTTTTGTTCTCAGGGGGCTTTGATTTTTAGGGTTTTTATAGGTTTTGTTGTAGGGGGGAAAGGGAAGTTTTGGGTGGAAAGCTTTAATTGGAATAAGATGAATAAGGTGATAATTGAAGAAATTATAGTTATAAGTCATGTAGTTGTATCTAGTTGTGGCATATTCATTATGGAGAAAGGTTATTCTCTTACTTTAACTTAAAAGGTTAACGCATTAAGCTTCATAATGTTATTGAGTTATAGATATGGACCAGTTTTCGAATAGTTTTAGTGGAATCATTTCTAGAACAATTGGTATGAAGCTGTGGTTGGATCCACAAATTTCTGAGCATTGACCGTAGAATACGCCAGGACGATTGGATGTTACTGTGGCTTGATTTAGTCGTCCTGGAATGGCGTCTGTTTTTAATCCTAGGGAGGGGATTGCTCATGAGTGTAGCACGTCTTCTGATGAGATTAATATACGAATTGGAAGTTCTATGGGTAGTACAATCCGGTTATCCACTTCTAGAAGGCGGAGCTCTCCTGGTTTTAGTTCATTGGTTGGGATTATATATGAGTCAAAACACAGGTCTTCGTAGTCTGTGTATTCATAGCTTCAGTATCATTGATGACCTATTGTTTTTACTGTTAATACAGGATTATTAATCTCGTCTATTATGTATAGGATGCGAAGGGAAGGTAGGGCAATCAGAATTAAAATAATAGCTGGTAAGATAGTTCAGATTGTCTCTACTTCTTGAGCATCTATTGTATTTGTATGAATAAGTTTAGTAGTAAGTATAAGTGAAATTAAGTATAATACTAGTGAGCTAATAAGAAATACAATCATTAAAGTATGATCATGAAAATTCGTAAGTTCTTCTATAATAGGAGAGGAGGCATCTTGTAAGCCTAATTGGAATGGGTATGCCATTCAAGATATATAAGTTTTATCTTATAATTTGACTTTGACAAAGTCATGTAATTAGTTTTACTAATACCTCATAGAGAAAGACATAGAGGTTATGAGACTGGCTTGAAATCAGTTTTAGGGGGTTCGAGTCCTTCCTTTCTTATTTAACTTTTACGAATGTAGGTTCTTCGAATGTGTGGTATGGTGGGGGGCAGCCGTGAAGTCATTCTAAGTTAGTGGAAGAATATGGGATTGACCCTACTTCTCGTTTTGAGGCTAGGGCTTCTCAGATAATAAAAATTATAATTAAAACAGCTGTTAGAGAGATAAGTGATCCTATAGAGGATACTATATTTCATGTGGTATAGGCGTCTGGGTAGTCAGAATATCGTCGAGGTATTCCTGAAAGTCCTAAGAAGTGTTGTGGAAAGAATGTTATATTTACTCCAATAAATATGATAGTAAAGTGAATTTTTGCTCAAGTGTCATTTAGAGTATAACCAGAAAATAGGGGGAATCAATGAATAAATCCGGCCATGATAGCAAAAACGGCTCCTATTGATAAAACATAATGGAAATGGGCTACCACATAGTATGTGTCATGCAGTACAATATCTAGGGAGGAGTTTGATAGTACAATTCCTGTTAGTCCCCCTACAGTAAATAGGAAGATAAACCCTAGGGCCCATAATATAGCTGGAGATCATTTGATATTCCCTCCGTGTAATGTGGCTAGTCAGCTAAAAATTTTTACTCCAGTTGGAATAGCAATAATTATAGTAGCTGATGTAAAATAGGCACGAGTGTCTACGTCGAGGCCTACTGTGAATATATGGTGAGCTCATACAATAAAGCCTAGAAAGCCGATTGATATTATAGCTCAAACTATTCCTATGTAGCCAAATGGTTCTTTTTTTCCTGAGTAGTATGTGACTACATGAGAGATAATGCCAAACCCTGGTAGAATAAGAATGTAAACTTCAGGGTGTCCGAAGAATCAGAATAGGTGTTGATATAGGATGGGATCCCCTCCTCCGGCGGGGTCAAAGAAGGTTGTATTAAGATTTCGGTCTGTGAGGAGTATAGTAATCCCTGCAGCTAATACTGGGAGTGAAAGTAATAGAAGGACTGCTGTGATTAATACGGACCACACAAACAATGGTGTTTGATATTGTGTTATAGCTGGTGGTTTTATGTTAATAATAGTGGTGATGAAGTTGATTGCCCCTAGGATTGATGATACCCCAGCTAGGTGAAGGGAGAAAATTGTAAGATCTACTGATGCTCCTGCGTGGGCTAAATTCCCAGCTAGGGGTGGATAGACTGTTCAGCCTGTTCCTGCCCCAGCTTCTACTATGGATGATGCTAGTAGTAGTAGAAATGATGGGGGTAGGAGTCAAAAGCTTATATTATTTATTCGTGGAAAGGCTATGTCGGGGGCACCAATTATTAGAGGAACAAGCCAGTTCCCGAACCCCCCGATCATCATAGGCATAACCATAAAGAAAATTATGACGAAGGCATGGGCGGTTACAATAACATTATAAATTTGATCATCTCCTAGTAGAGCGCCGGGTTGACCTAATTCTGTTCGAATGAGGATACTTAGGGCTGTTCCTGCTATTCCTGCTCAAGCTCCGAAAATAAGGTATAAGGTTCCAATGTCTTTGTGGTTTGTTGAGAATAATCAGCGATTGATGAACATAGGTAGTATGGCTGAGTAAGCATTAGACTGTAAATCTAAACACAGAGGTTCCAGTCCTCTTATTGCCAGGCCTTAAGGTGATATTCATATTGAATTGCAAATTCAAAGGTGTAGATAACGGTTCTACTAAGGCTTCTCCCGCCCTCTCCTCCTTAAAGGCGGGAGAAGTAGACTGAAGCCAGAAATAGGGTATTTAGCTGTTAACTAAATCTTCGTAGGTATTGAATCCTGCCAGTCTAGGGGGAGGGGGCTTAGCTTAATAAAAGTTATTGATTTGCATTCAATAGATGTAAGATAAGATCTTACAGTCCTTATGCAGAAGTTAAACTTTATGTTTTCTTAGGGCTTTGAAGGCTCTCGGACTAGGTATCCTAAACTTCTTAGATGATAAGTTGAGGGGTTAGGGGAAGGAGAGATGTACCTAAAATAGTAGTAGTTGGAAGAAAAGTGTTGGCTTTTAGGTTTGAGTGGTGATATGATATTTTTGAGGTGTTGTTTGTAGGGAAAGTGGTTAAAGTTGTGGAGTAAATTAATCGTGTATAGAAGAATAGATTTAGAAGGGCTGTTATAGCTATCAGTATAGCTAAAATTACGCCACTGTTTTTTAGTAGTTCAGTTATAATTACTCACTTTGGTAGAAAGCCTGTTAATGGAGGAAGGCCGCCTAAAGATAAAAGTGTTGTCGGGAGAATCAGTAGTACTGTGGGGATTTTGTTTCACATGAGTGATGTTAAGTTAATAGATGTAATAGAGAGTATTATGAATAGGATGAATATTGAAGAGGTAAGAAAGATATAAATAACAAAGTTGAATATTATTATACCAGGGTTATAGGGAAGGATGGCAATTATTCATCCTATATGGGCGATGGATGAGTATGCTAAAATTTTTCGTGTCTGGGTTTGGTTAAGGCCGCCTCAGGCCCCAATAATCACTGAGGAGATTGCTATTAGGGTAGTTAGCTTGATATTTACAAGCTCATAGGTTTGGAAGAGGATAGATAGGGGGGCAATTTTTTGTCATGTGAGAATGAGTAATCCTGCGTGGAGTGGGATTCCTTGTGTAACTTCAGGTAATCATGAGTGGAAAGGGGCTAAGCCTAATTTTATTGCTATTGAAATAGTAGTGAGTGCAATAATCAGATCGCTTGTTTGTTCTTGAAGAGCTCATATTCCTAGTTGTTGGTAATTAGTGGTAATTGCTAGAAGGAAAATTATAGAGGCTGTGGCCTGTGTAATAAAGTATTTTGTTGTTGCTTCGGTTGATCGAGGGTTTTTTTTGTTGGTTAATAAGGGAATAATGGAGAGCAAGCTTATTTCTAGGCCAATTCATATTAGTATGAGACTAGAGCTGGTTATTGTAATTATGGGGCCGAAAAATAGGGTAAAATAAATAAGAATAAGTGTGTATATGTTTATTTTTAGTAGGGGAAGGGGTTTCACCATCATTTTCGGGGTATGGGCCCGATAGCTTTTTATAGCTTACCTTACTAGGGAGCTGGTAGGGTCGAGTGTAATGGGTAGCACGAGGGATTTTGAATCCCTAGGTACAGGTTCAATTCCTGTGGCCCTAGAAATAAGAGGATTGGGCCTCTATGATTTACTCTATCAAAGTAACTCTTTTGTCAGACATATTTCTATATGTGGGGAGGAATGCTTGCTATGAAGATTAACATTGAAATGTACCAGGTACATAGGGCTAAAGTGAGAGGTAAAAAGTTTTTTCATAGGAGGTGTATTAGTTGGTCGTATCGAAATCGGGGGTAGGATGCTCGAATCCATAGAAATACTATGGTTAAAAATATTGTTTTAATTATAAAGTCAATAGTAAAAATTTCTGGAAAGTTCGTGTTTTGTAGTGGCCCTAAAAATACAATTGATGAGATGGCATTTATTAAGATAATGTTAGTGTACTCTGCTATAAAGAATAAGGCGAATGGACCCGCGGCGTATTCGACGTTGAATCCTGAGACCAGTTCTGATTCCCCTTCTGTTAAGTCGAATGGGCTTCGGTTGGTCTCTGCTAGGGTTGAAATATATCATATTATAGCCAATGGTCAGGCGGGGAAGATTAATCAGATTGCTTCTTGTGTTGTGCTTAAATTTTGAAGAGAAAGGGAGCCGCTTATTAGAAAGGTAGATAAAAGGATAATAGCCATAGTGACTTCGTATGAAATAGTTTGGGCGACTGCTCGTAAGGCTCCAAATAAGGAGTACTTTGAGTTGGAGGCCCACCCTGATCATAGGATTGAGTAGACTGAAAAGCTGGATAGGGCTAGAATAAATAATATGCCCAAGTTTAAGTTAATTAGTGGGTATGGTAGTGGAAGTGGGATTCACAAGCTTAGTGCTAATGTTAGAGAGAGGGTTGGTGCAATTAGAAATAAAGAAATTGATGTTGAAGATGGTCGTAGGGGTTCTTTTGTAAATAGTTTTATGGCATCTGCGAATGGTTGTAGTATGCCATAGGGGCCCACGATGTTGGGCCCCTTTCGGAATTGCATGTAGCCTAGAAGTTTCCGTTCTACTAATGTTAGGAATGCTATGGCGATAAGAATAGGGACAAGAAATAAGATAATATTGATCAGGTGCACTATTAGAGAGAGGATTTGAACCTCTGTAAATAAGGTTTTAAGTCTTATGCATTGGCCTGATTCTGCCACCCTAATCATCTTGTCTAGATGTGGGGTTTTATTAGACTATTAAATTTAGATGTATTCATTTATTAGTCTTAGAGCTCTAATTTATAGTTGGCTCTATTTCTCTTGTCCTTTCGTACTAGGAGAAATTATTAAATAGATAGAAACCGACCTGGATTACTCCGGTCTGAACTCAGATCACGTAGGATTTTAATCGTTGAACAAACGAACCATTAATAGCGGCTGCACCATTGGGATATCCTGATCCAACATCGAGGTCGTAAACCTCATTTTCGATATGAACTCTTAAATGAGATTGCGCTGTTATCCCTAGGGTAACTTGGTTCGTCGATCAAAATTAATGGGTCGATAGGATAGATGAACTTATTTTGACTTGTCAGTCTTGACTATAATCTTTCGGAGGTTGTTTTGTTCTCCGAGGTCACCCCAACCTAAATCATTAATTTATTTTTCAGTTTTTATCTCTATTAGATTAAATATTATTGAAATTAAATTAATAAATTAAAGCTCCACAGGGTCTTCTCGTCTAGTTGTGTCATTCCCGCCTCTTCACGGGGATATCAGTTTCACGGATGAAAAATAAGAGACAGTTAAACCCTCGTTTAGCCGTTCATTCTAGTCCCTAATTAAGGAACAAGTGATTATGCTACCTTTGCACGGTCAGAATACCGCGGCCGTTAAACCTTAGTCACTGGGCAGGCATTGCCTCTAATACTTGTAATGCTAGAGGTGATGTTTTTGGTAAACAGGCGGGGTTTGTGTTTGCCTAGTTCCTTTTATTTTCTTATATCTTTCCTTTATAGCAGCACCCCTGTATCGGACTAACATTTTAGGTGTATTATAGATTGATTAATTTAGTAACTTCGCTCTATGTTTGATTAACTAACAATGGTTATCCGGGTTGTTATATGCTTGTGCTTGGAGAATGTTTATTCTTGTTACTCGTGTCAACATTGTTTCATCTATAGATTTATAGATTAACCCAATTAGGATTATAGGAGTTGTTATTTCTTTCTGGAATTAGGATGTTTTAGATTTTTGAGCTTAAACGCTTTCTTTATTGATGGCTGCTTTAAAGCCAACTATGCTTTGTTAGCATTTTGATTACTCACTATTAAAGGCTGTATCCTTTGCCTAAAAAGCTGTACCTTTTTAGGCTATCTTTTAAGCTTACATTAAGATTACAAGTTCTTGGAGCAGGCTTAAAGTTGAACTAAAATTCATTAATTGGGTAACCAGCTATCACCAAGCTCGTTAGGCTTTTCACCTCTACCTAAAACTCTTCCCACCATTCTGCCACATGGACGGGTTTACTCATAAAGTTGTTCTTAGGTAGCTCGTTTGGTTTCGGGGGTACTAACTGAAGTTCTCTTAGCTAGTGTATTTCTAATTGACCCATAATACAAAAGGTACAAGAGGAAATCTTTGCTTGTTTTTACTATAAAGAAGGTTCTTTCATCTTTCCCTTGCGGTACTTTCTCTATAGCTTCTGAAAGAAAATTTCTTTCTCAAATACTTTAATTAGACTGAATGATTTGATTTATGTGAGTCTATAATTGTGTTTTTCTTTAGTAGAGCTAGGTTTGGTTCAAAGTGTTCATGGTTGTGAATTCTTCTGGGTGTAGGCCAGATGCTTTATGTTAAGCTACGCTTTGGTTGATCCAAGCACACTTTCCAGTACGCTTACCTTGTTACGACTTTCCTCTTCTCATGAAATTTTTGTGTAATTATGTATAAAGTTATTTGATAGGTATTTGAAGAGGGTGACGGGCGGTGTGTACGCGCTTCATGGCTCAATTCAATTAAGCACTCTATTCTTAATTTACTACTAAATCCTCCTTGATCTTTTAGATTTCATAAAAGACATCGTAATGTTCTTTTTTAAGAAAATGTAGCCCATTGCTTTCCACCTCATAGGCTACACCTTGACCTAACGTATTTATGTTTGATTCTTCCGTGTACTTCAGTTCCTTTTTAGGGTTTACTTAAGATGGCGGTATATAAGCTGAGTTAGCAAGAGGTGGTAAGGTGTAACGGGGTTTATCGATTATAGAACAGGCTCCTCTAGATGGATATAAAGCGCCGCCAAGTCCTTTGAGTTTTAAGCGGTGGCTCGTAGTTCTCTGGCAAATAATTTTGTTAGTTAATTATTTATGTTTAGGGCTAAGCATAGTGGGGTATCTAATCCCAGTTTGGGCCTTAGCTATCGTGTGTTTGTAGATTAGAATTACCTTCGTGGATGAGTTTAGGTCCGAACGATAAACTTCTACGCATTTGTTGGGTTTCAATTCTATTTAGAAATACAATAACACGTTTTACGCCGAGAGGTAGTTAATTTGAGTTAATCGTATGACCGCGGTGGCTGGCACGAAATTTACCAACTCTATAGGGTATAGCTTAGTCAAACTTTCGTTTATTGCTAAATTTTTATCACTGCTGAATCCCGTGGGGGTGTGGCTAGGCTAAGTGTCTTAAGCTATAGAATACGTGCTTGATACTTTTCCCTTAGGTTAGGGTGGTAACTTTAAGGAATTAGGCACAGGTTCAGGGAGGTTTGCATGTGTAAACTTACCCGGAATTAACCACAAGGCCAGGACCAAGCCTTTGTGTTTATGGGACTGAGTGTCCATCTCAGCATTTTCAGTGCTTTGCTTTGGTGTTAAGCTACATTAAC